TCGAAAAGGATTCTTGTTTCTTGCTCCTGCTGATTTAAGAAGTGTGGAGTGAGCCTACTCTCGAGTTCGGCGTATCGTTGGTCATCCTCCATAAGAGGTTTTTTTATCTCAAGCCCCTCCGGGGGGGCGCTTCGGACCGCTACAGCATAGCGGTCGGGGACGTAATCTTCTGGCACGTGAACCTGGGAAGAAGAAGGTCCTGGAAGCATACAATGCCCCAGAGAGGGGCTTGCTTCCGCAGTGACGAGCGCTCGAAAAGCACAGCCTATCACTGAGGCCAGAGCCGAAGAGCAACCCACTTTTTTCAAAATGAAAGATAGGGCCTTCACCCCTATGAAGCCTGCCACTTTTGATAGAAGAGAAATGAAAAAGGAGATTCCTCCTATTGAAATAGAGAGAAAATAGAAAAAGAGCAAAAGGGCTATTATTAAAAGAAATGGAATGACCGCCCGTTTCGCACTGCACTTGAACCTAAAGAAATGAATTTTAACCGATTTAATCATATTTTGTTTTTTCATTCTTATCCAAACATTTCCTTCAAGTAGACGACAAGTTTTAAATCTTAATGCAGGCATTCCTCCCTCACATGCATTTGCAACAGATTCTTACTAAGACCGGTAATCCCCATAGACACGGCCATTCTCGGCATCTTCACTGTTGCCCCTCTTCTCAAAGCCTGGCATTGGCATCCATCCAATGCATTCTTTTCGATCTTGTACCCACGGAGCGGTACACTGAACACCAACCCAATCGAGACGAAAAAAAGAAAGAATAGCAACTACATCAACAACCTTGATTCCTGACGTGAACGGCCGCTTTCTTGGAACTAATTCATAGGCGCTTGAAATTCGTTATAGAACTAACACTATATAAACAAATATAACAAGTGTGCAATACGCAGCATCAACCAACGGAAAAACGTAGTCACGGACTGTGCTATAATGCACCCCAAAAAGGTAAGAGCTCCTTCTCAATCCCATTCGTACCATGTCTACTTCTTTACTATGGATCATGTCTTCGGAGGCTAATGTCGGTGAATCGGTTAATATGACATAGATCGGAGAATGGTTAAATGCTTCTTTGGGAAAGAACTCCTTGCTAACTGCTTCAACTTTCGACTAGGGCAGCAGCTCCCTCTTGCACAACTCCCCCGAACAGCCCAGATCTGATTCACTTTCAGAACCTATTCGTCGATTCCTAACCTTAATAGCTTATTCAAAAAGTCATTTTATAGAGTAAGACCGTTACTAAGAAGGAAAAAAGCCCCCCATCTCGTTCGACAACAAGCCCAAGCCCTTCTCCTCAAAGAGCACTAGTTGCCTTTCAAATTATAAAAAATCCAAAAGGTGTTCTCCACTTCTTATATGCTTTGATTTGATTCAAAAGAAGTTCGCTTTCTCTGCTCTTCAAAAAACACAAATATCGGGTCTTTACTTTAATTCATCATTAGACTGGTTTTCAGTTCAAGAGTCCCCTATTGTGTATTTTGATGCCCCTATCTTCAAAGGCAGAAGAAAAACATCATATTTTAATGATTTAGAAATGAATATCAGAAAAAGGATTGACGGATGGAAGGCCTGGTTTCTCTCTTTTGGTGGTAAGCTCACTCTCTTAAAATCAGTCCTTTCCCCTATTCCTATACATACCTTGGCAGTGCGGTCTCCCCCTAAGACCGGGATTTCTAAGATAAAAGTGTTATGGCTAATTTATTATGGGATTCCAATGGTGAGCACAGGCACCGCTGGATTGCTTGGGACAGCATTTGTAAATCCATGAAGGAGGGTGGGTTGGTAATTAGACAGGAAAGCTTTGCATGCCAAACTTGCGGGGGCTTATGTTGTTGGTCAGTTTCTCTGGGGCAAGTTTATGAGATCTAAATAGGGTCATCCATTGGATGTGGTGTCTAAGCCTATTTCTTTCTGATTTAAGCTCTCATGTTTGGATGGAGGAATGTTTTCCCTCATGTTAGTACCATTCTGGGCAACTCTCATTGGGTGGTAGGTGCTGGTAACATCAGCTTTAGCATGGCTAACTGGGGTGCTGGTGCTTTTTCTGTGCAGAATGTGGATCTTAATACTCCTTTTAGAGAAGTTATTCAATCTGCTGATTTTTCTACCTTAGTTCTGCCTAGCTTATCCACAGAGGCTCAATCTATTTTGTAAGATATCTCTCTAGATTCTGACATCCCAGATAGACTAGTTTGGCGTCATTCCCCTTCAGGTCTTTTCTCCTCTGCTTCCTATTGGCATTTTTCCAGAATTCATGGCCAGAAAAGTCCTTGGTGGTCTCTATTATGGAACCAGTGGCTTCCTCCTAAGATGGGTTTATTCTCTTCTTCTGGAGATTCCTCAGGAATGCTCTTCCTATGGATGACAGGCTCAGATACATGGGCTTTCAAATGCCTTATAAATTGAATTTCTGCATTAGAAGTCAACAGGATTCTTTACTTCATTTGTTTTGTCAAGGTGAAACTGCCTCTCAGGTTTGGTCTTATTTGAAAGGTGTTCTTAATGCTAGTTTTGTTCAAGATAGTATGTCTGCTTTCACTAAGACCTGGTTGCAAGGCAGTTCTATCAAATCTAAAATAGGATTTTTAGGGTAGTTTTATCTTCTCTGGTTGCTGGGAGTTCGGCTAAGGGAAGAGTACAATGGAAGGGGCCTAGGAAGATGTTCAACAACCATCTCCTTTCCGTGCAGAATGTAGTGTAGAAAAGCAAAGAATCTTTCCTGCTTCAGAGCTATTCAGAGCTAATAGGATAGGTATTCTATTTGAAATAAGGGGGCTACCCTAAGGTGGGATAGTGTGTCAGTAAACACGCAGTGGTTAAGGGCATAGACCTCTAGACAGGACAGATTAAATTGTGGGTTCCACCCGCTTCCAGTCGAGTTTTATAGATTCCGATAGAGTCACCGCTCGCTTTTGCTTTTGACAAGATGCCCTAGTCCTTTTGGTAAGCGTAAGCATTTCGTAAGCAGAAAAAACTAGATATTAAACTCCCGGTATCAGTTACAATGCTCACTATTACGGATCCCACGACGACAGCTCCCGCTGAAGCAATTGTTGCTGCGGAGGTAGCTAAATTACCTATCCGCTATAGACGGAAAAGGCATGCTGTGGCGGACTTAAATAAACCTTAGTTGAAAAAAAAATTCTTGGTGGACCAGAAAGAAATTATTGACCTTGATATAACCCTTTTTATACCGGAGTAAATGAAGACTCCTAGAATGGCACGCACGAAGAAGCCTACTCAGAGTAGGAATCCCGCACATTATAAAAAAAGGAAAATGGACCTGCAACTACCTTAGACTTTCTTTAAGGAAGATTGCAAATAAGAGCTGATCCTATAATTGTAATAGTAAGATTAGGATCCCGACTCATCTGTAAATTTAAGGCATATAAGGTAAATACATAGATCTAGGTAAACTTACGTATACTATACCTATACGGATCCTTTCTCTTATGAAAAGGAAAACTACGGGATAGCTATGCCGCAGTCAAAAAGACATATTTATGGATATGTACTAAGCCAGCTCTTTATACTAAGGCATATCAAAAAATGGGGTTCGATATAGGGAGTCTTTGCTGTTTACTGTTTACTTTACCTTTACCCAGCTTAAAGAACTGTGCCATAAATTCATAAGAACTGCTATTTGTAGAGCTTCTATAGCTTCGAGCCCTTTAGTTCGTTATCAAGCGTATAGCTTAGAGGGTGATCGCTGGCCACAAACTTGCAAGAGTCAGCTATTTGTTCACATTCAAGCATTCGTTCCCCACGTTCGAGCTAGTCGAATCAGTACTTATTGTTATACCGTTCGTGCCCCTCAGAGCCACTTAACTCGCTTTCAAGAATAAAAATCCTGCTTCCAATTAATAGACTGAAATGAATTTAAAGATGTTATGGAGGGTTTAAAAGTCATCGGTGCTGGAACTGCTACAATTGCTTTAGCTGGAGCTGCAGTCGGAATTGGAAAGATATTCAGTTCGTTGATCCATTCAGTAGCACGGAGTCCGTAATTGGATACTAAATTGTTTGGTTATGCCATTTTAGGCTTTGCTCTCACGGAAGCCATTGCCTTGTTTGCTCTTATGATGGCCTTTCTGATCTTATTCGTATTCTGAGATTCGCTACCGTCAGTAGCCTTCCCCCCAAGGCGAGCGAAGTGACGTGAGGCGAGCGTCTGAGTGAGTTGAGTGAGGAAGTGAGGGCCCTGAGGAAGCGGAGGGAGCGAAAGCTGGATCGGGTTTCACTGTTGTGTTGGTTAATGCCCAACCACCTTCAAGAAGGCAAAGAAGTCAACTTCATAACCTTTTCCATTATCAGTAGCAGCAGTGGACGAATCGAGACAATAAAAATACAGGTAGGAATCTGCTTATCTACTTGCCTTTCAACCTCAGAGCATTCAGTTCAGGTACCGCAGCGGTCGACGACTTGGCTGGGGCAGATCTTCACTCATTATCCTTCTTCGAACCTTTTGGTATGTATTGCCCCCTAACTATAGATCAGATCCAGCAGACGAGAAAGAAAATTCCGCACTGCTGCTGAGTCGTCGGACTTATCCACCAAGGGATTCGTGGAATTTCTGTGGATTGCGTTGGGGGAAATCTACCAAAGCTAGGCAGATAGATAGACTCCTTTCCCGCTGCTAAGGGAGAGCAAGAAAGAGAAAAATTCTTGTTTTTTAACCAGCGCCCCCTTTTGGGTATGCAGGTACTAAGAGTCCTCTCACTACCAACCAGCAGACATCATCTGGCTGGGTCTTGCCGGTATCAACAACGATAAAAAAACTACCAAATGGAAACAGCAACTAACTATGGCTCTTGGTGGGCCCAGACAACGTCCTAGGCGTAGGGGAGATCGGAGCAACAGGTAACGCCTAGACGACGTTTTTATTCCTGGGCTGCAGTAAGTAGATCGAGAGGTCGTTTCGCCCCTTGTCCCCGAATATGGGTAATATGTTCTCATACAATGTTGCTCCAATCTGACCTAGCTGGCGAGCGATCCCAGTTCGCGACAGAGAACAAGACAGCAAGCGAGCGTACCTTTGTTCGCTTCTTCTCCACCAAGCACGGAAGTTTAAGGATAACTGTAGGTCGGTGGCTACCTAAGGAAACTCCGATTCGATCCGCCCCCCGGCTGGGAGGCATCTACCTCATCCCGATCACAAGGAGAGGTTCACTATGATGGGGGGTACTTCTTTTTTTCCCTTCCGGAAAGAATGAAATGCATAGGGGACCATCCTTTTGTTGCGGCATGCTCCTCAGATTTACGGATTCACAGGGGGCCTCAGGCCCTACTTAGTTGACTGACAATGACAAAGGCTTGCGAAACTAAGTAGGGCCTTTTGAATTGAATCTTAAGTAGTCTATCAGTGGTGCAAAGCTAATTGCCCCTTTTCAGTAGGGGGCGAAAGGTTAGACCTTAGAAAGTCAGCGAACAGCGGTTCTTCTATGTAGGTATGGCGTTCCCCCTTGACTCTCCTAACGTCGAGCTAAGTGATTTCGTAACCTTTTCGTAGCGTAGTAGAATGAAGGCTACGCACCGACGCTCTCTTTTCTATTAGCCTAAGCGTCTTCGCTAACTCGCTCGCCTACTATACCCTACTATACCACTTTTAGGGTAGGCTAGGCTAACTCAGCCGCTTACTTCTACTAATGTAGGGCTAAATAGCGCCTTTTCTTTTTAAAATAACCAATTTTAATTATTGCGAACCTATAGGTCCTTAGTAGCGTTGACAAAGAAGAACAGCCGGGTAAAAGACAACGAATCTTTTTATTTATATCTTAATTATATATATTTTTATATATAATAATTAAGAATAATTAAAATTTTAGGCCAGCTTGACAAGCTACCCTTCCTCTTGATCTGAGGTGCGAAGATCAAGATATCTTTTTTATGACTTCCATTCCACTTATCGATCCCGGCCCAGAAAAGTGACCGCCCTATTGATGAATGAAAGAAAGGCTTTATGAGCCCTGTAAGCCCACACCTGTGTAGAGTGGATCGTTCAACACCTGCGGCACAAACCCATTTTTGACCTATTGGTCCTAGTATCATAGGCGACCGAACGGCCGCCCCCTAATTACTAGACCGACCTGCTATAATAATTCCATAAACACCTAGCGAAGATATGGCAAACAAATAAAGTAGCCCTATGTTCGGATCTGACAATACCATACCATAATCAAAAGGTACAACGGCCCGAGCGACCAGACTTAACATAAATGTAGCCACTGGAGCCATTCTAAAAAGGGAGAAATTTGCACTACTTGGTGAAATAGGTTCTTTTATAATCAATTTAAAACCATCTGCTAGAGGTTGTAACAATCCAAACGATCCCACTACATCAGGACCCTTTCGACGTTGCACAAAAGCCATTACTTTACGTTCAGCTAGCACTAAAAAGGCTACTCCTAGTAGAAGTGGTAGAATTATTCCAAGTATTTCAGCTGGAACTGCTATGTACATTTTCGATTTTCTATTCACTCATGATCTGGCCTAGTCGACCCGATCATGATATTTCACTCATGATCTGGCCTGGTCGACCCAATCATGATATTGAAGGATGGGACCTTTTCTCGAAAAAGAAAGGAGATTCTATTTCTTCTTCCAAGCCCTTCTTAGAAGATGCAGTCAGTAAGCTCTCACTTATCTTCTTCATTTACGAAAATAGATAGATAAGAAAAGATGTCAGCCTCTCTTTTCTCGCGGAACACTCACTTAATGGGGCTATTTGAATTGGAAGACAACGACAAAAGTGAAAGAAGGAGGTCTATTTCGTTGATCGATGTCAATGGACCAAGAAATCTGTCCTTTGCTGAAAGCTCATAGGGTAAGAAGAATTGAAAGGTAGGTTTTGTCAGTGATTAAATGGAAAGGTCAGCTGGAGCGAAAACCAATCAAACTCAGAAAGATAGGTAGATCGAGCGCGCTGAGGGAAATTCGAGAGATCCGGAGACATGGCCACTACTGGCCTACGGTCCTTGCAGATTACATAGCACATGCTAAGAGCTGCGATGCCTGCCAGAGGTATGCAGGAATCCAGCACAAGCCGGCTTCCGAGTTATACCCGATTATAAAGCCTTGGCCATTTCGAGGGTGGGCCATGGATATCATCGGAAAGATCTATCCCAGATCTTAAAGAGGTCATACTTTTATCCTAGTATAGTAGCTACGGTCCAGCCTTCTCCACCTTCTGCCCTGGGTAGAAGCCGAGCCTCCCCAGAATGTGACTTCTACGGAGGTAATAAGGGTCTGGTATATATTACTGTTATTCGTCCAGATATTGCTTATGCAGTTCATGTAGTGAGTCAATTTGTGTCTGCTTCTACCGGTCCCCGTCGCGGCGTTAGGAGACATTCATTGGGTAATTCCGCAGAAGACCACACAGGCCATAGGTAACGGCTCTTATGCCTTGCCAGCAGAAATCAATCCAGAGACCGTCCTCCCTATCGCCCGCCCAATGCTTACTATCGAGATTGGTTCGTCGGGCTTTACTCCCATTCCAAAGTTTCCGAATTAGCTTTAGAGATTGAGCAAGTGTAAAAAGTATAGAGTGATCTGGTTTGCGCGGCTTTCAGGTTATGTCTACTAGAATAACAACCCGTAGTCTAGTTGAAACCCTCTTTTACAAGATTACAGACTAAAATGACTCGCTTTCTTTCTGAATCTGCTTTCTCTATTGACATATAAGAGTCTCGACTTGAGCGCTTCCTCGAAATAAAACGGCGAAGGAACGCCTTCTCTCTCGTGCTATGGCTTTGCTTCCTTATCTGGGGAGACGTGACTAAGCCTAAAAGGCGCTAGACGGCACTGTTGACGCCTTATTGTCTTTCCATAGGAACTCCTAAAGTATACTTATGCATTTGAGTCTGTTCAGTCGTGCCTATCCCCGATAGTCACTCCTTCACTCACTTTATTTCCTTATTTATGTGATTATGTGACACGTCTATCTTTGAAACTATTACCATTAGCTAAAAGACAAAGATTAAATTAAAGGTAAGGTCTAACTAAACCGGCTCAGTACTATGACCCCGACTCTGTTTATCTATCCCTTTCCCGACTCTGTTAAGGAGGATCGCTAACCCAACTCTTTGAATCTCTGACTAAGCCTGTTCCTCGAGTACCGCTTGCTAATCGGCTAACGGAACTGGTAACCGTTGACTGCTTCTTCTCTTGTCTTTAACGAGTCACTCTAACTCTCTCCTCTGTCTACGCTCGTTCCTGTCCTTAAACGAAGCTCTCTCCGGTTGCTTCCTTCTCCTTGCTAAACTAGAAATGATCTCTTACGACTAGCATTGCGATTCACGCATCTCGCACAACCGTGCCTGAGATATTAGTGGTGAATACTCTTGTATACTAGCCGTCTCACAGGTTCTCGTTAGCAAGGATAGAGAGACAAAAGGATAGCTTCGAAAGTAGGTAGGCTAGGGAGATGCTCAAACCGGGGCTGGATCGAATTCCTGTAAGACTTCTATCCTTTTTCTCTTTCTTTCTTACTATATTCCCCTGCCCCCTATATTCAATTAAAAGACTAGAAAACCTCTCTTGTGCGTCTACGTACCCGTCTTACCAATACTGATTAGCTTAAGACTGAAAATCTTAGTTAGATAGCATCTATTGTATTGTCTATCTTAATTCGCTTAAAGCCTTACTTTCAACTCGGCCTCCCGGTCAGTATATCCGAGTTCGACTTAAATAGTCTCGGTTTTCATATTCTTTATCTTTGATATGTGCGGTCCTCAATCGCCGGACGGCTGCCCTCCATCCCCTTGCTTCACGTGCGTGCCCTTCTTATCATTTGTTGGCTAGCCCTTTGTATTTCATGGCATGGCTACATGTGCCCTTTGTATTTCATGGCATGGCTACATGTGCCCTTTGGATTTGATGGCACTTCAACCGGGGGTCTTTTTTCATCCTTCGATGCTAACTCTGAACTCATGCTTCCACCTCCAGCTTAAGCACTTCTATCGATCAATTCTGGTTCAAGATTTGAAACTGACAGCCGAACCCAACGAGTGAAGTATACGTAAGGAGTCAGAAGAAAGCAAGCAATAAAAAAAGAAAGATTTCACGGCGATATCAATTCCGTCATATCTGAAAGAAATTCCTGAAATAAATAAAGAATTCTGTCACTTCAAGAAAGAAGGAAGGAATTCCATCAATAATTGCCAAATCCCCAAATTCCTAAAGTACTTGCTGCACTTCTTGGGAAAGAAGTCGTCTTGGTATTGGATCCGCTCTTCTCTTAGCATGAACATGAATTCTATTCTATTCGTCTTCTTTATTCAGCCCCCACCCGAACCATTCTTAAGACCACCAAGCCCTCCCGAATGAGTTCTACTATAGAAGCTTTCAACGTAGACCCGGGGACAAATCTTTCACTCACTGAGAAGTGAAAACCTGTGACTAGATCGTCCTGAAGACGGATGCGACGGGAAGAAGTGGCATTTGGAAGTGTTGCTGACTTAACATTTAGGTTTCGGCATAACAAAGCTTGCACTGTCTTTTCGCACTTAGGCGCACTGCGTGCCATTGGTAATGATTCTACTACGGTGCCACAAATTCGCAAGCTGATCCTAAGTAATCGTTGTTGTTCATTGGATTCCGGAGGAACTACTTCGTTAGGATTGAGGAATTGCTGTGATTCTTCCTGAATAGCCTGGATTCTCCCGTCGAGAGTCACTTTGAAAGTCTTACCTAAACTCTTCCGACTGAATATGATAAAGCCTATAAAACAACGAGCTACTATCATTTCTTCATTATAGATTGAGATCTTCTTCGAACTTGATGCACAAATAGATAGAATAGCAGCAAATAGCATCTTTCTAGCCTGCATATTCGTGGAACTCAATCTCATTTAGAAAGCCTTCTCTCTATCTTTCAGCAACTGAACGGGAAGTGGTTTAGGAAAGGACTTTAGAATCGGATGCGCTCGCCCAGCGAGAAAGGCCCTGACCCTGCCAACCAAGTAAAAATAAAAAAGAAAGAAGAGAACGAAA